ATGTAAAGATATTATCATATTTACACAATTCAAATATATGCAAAATTTATAAACCCTTTTTATGGTTAAAGATTTTTTTGTTTAGAATACTTTCATTTACTTAGCTTAGTTGGTTATACAATACATAATCCAATAAATAATAACATAGATTATGATATGATAGTGTGTTTGATGAAAAAACCGAAAATAGTTAGAACAATCAATATACAGAATATTGGTGATGCAACAACCGTTGTTGCCAAAGCAAGGTTATTTTTTGACTGAACTACAAAGATAGAACTCTATGATATGGAAAGACAGAGTGTAGAAGCTAAAAAGATACTGGGAGTTGCTCATCTTCAAATCGAGTTGGACCCGAAATGAAAAAAAAAAAAAAAAAAAAAATGATTCAAATTGAAATTATTTTAAAATCCAATTATTCTTTTTTTTTTTTTTCAAAAATGACTGAATTTTTTTTTTTTAGTTATACGATAGAGTTTTTATTACTTTCACTCAACTCACGAATTGCACAATGAATCTGTTGATTTGGAATCACATGACCGGTTGATGTCACATCAGAGCAATCGATTTTTTCTACTATGTAATTCTATCTTTTTTAGTGCTATCTATAATGACTGATCAATTAAGATGGAACTAAGTTAATATTGTCTACTGTCACTAGTTTTTCTTACTGTCGTATCTGGGAAAATTGAAACTTAGGTAAGTGTTTTATCAACATATGTAGTAAAAGAACATATCTAATTTAGCCCTTTCATGTCTACTATAACTAGTTATTTCGGTTTTCTATTAGCTGTTTCAACTATAACCTCAGCTCTATTGATTGGTTTGAACAAGATACGACTTATTTGAAATAAATTGAATGAACAATTTATAAAAATAAGTATTTCTCTTAAATGCCAGGTCTTCCATAGTCCCGCGGGCGCGGGAATTGCCAATTCTCGGTTATTGAGATTCGCGAACAATTCAGATTAATATTTAGGGATAGATCTTACCTCTCTTTTTATTCTCTCAAACAAAAAATAGAAATGATTGAAGTTTTTTTATTTGGAATCGTTTTAGGTCTAATTCCTATTACTTTGGCAGGATTATTCGTAACTGCATATTTACAATACAGACGTGGTGATCAATTGGACCTTTGATTGAATAATATATTTTTTGATTGACCTCCTACTCCTTTCCTTGAAAGGAGGTCAAATTAAAGTTTATTAAGTGATTTTATTGTATGTGATTCGACATAACATCACGCTCTGTAGGATTTGAACCTACGACATCGGGTTTTGGAGACCCGCGTTCTACCGAACTGAACTAAGAGCGCTTTCTTATTACAGGGGATACGACTGTAAAAAAAAAAAATTCTATGTACCCAAAAATATCTTGCAAACACCTAGTATAGTATGCAAAAATTAAAGATTATATAGCCAATTTTAAAATTTAATCAATCTCGAGTAATCTCCCGTTACTGCCCATTAGTAGAAGTAATAGGTAGGGATGACAGGATTTGAACCCGTGACATTTTGTACCCAAAACAAACGCGCTACCAAGCTGCGCTACATCCCTTTTAAAAATTGTTTTACAATGTCATTGTACAAAATCCTTGTCTTGTTTTCCACATTTATATTTTCTTCTTGATTTTATACTTTATTTATTATTATTATATTAAAATATTGTATTTATATTATATACATCTAAAACCTAAACGCATAAAAAATTAATATTAATCGATAACACTCAGGCTTTTTTTTTAAGGACAAGAACATTGACTCGTTCATTGTACATATCCATTTTAGTTAGGAATTCTGCATAAAAATAAATACAAATGATCTTGAACTACGACATCTGCTCATATATATAATCTATGTCTATAGTTTTACAATAAACAATAAAAAGGAGGATTTTCAATGCGAGATATAAAAACATATCTCTCCACGGCACCTGTGCTAAGTACTCTATGGTTTGGGTCTTTAGCGGGTCTATTGATAGAGATTAATCGTTTATTCCCAGACGCCTTGTCATTTCCTTTTTTTTGATTCTAGTTATTGATATGCAAAAATAAAAAAATTAGAGATTTAATTCTATGTGACGTGATTAAAAAATCAAAAATAAATGTATTAAACCCAAGCAAAAAGTTGATCTAATAAAATTAGATTTGGAAAAACATAAATAGAAATGCGGGTCCAGTCTAGGAGAGGCTCCACGAAATCATAACACAGTAAAGAAGATACATAACTGAAATATTGGTATTAGTATAGGAATAATTGATAGTTAGAAAAAATTGTATTACTTAAAATTATATATAATATTATAATATATAATTGATATTTAAATAAAATTAAATAAAAAAAATATATATATTCAATCTATTTAATTTTCATTATTACTCTTAAATTAATTGAATTAATTAATATTAATTACAATGAAATCTTTTGAAAATTAATTTCAAATTAGTAACTTCTATTAATTTTTTGTTCTTTTTATTTTCAGATCGAAAATAGAAAAGTTAAGTCGATCCAAAGGGGGTTCATGGCCAAGGGTAAAGATGTAAGGGTCATAATTATTTTGGAATGTACTTGTTGTTGTGCCGGAAATGGTGTCAATAAAGAATCGCCGGGTATTTCTAGATATATTACTCAAAAGAATCGACACAATACACCCAGTCGATTAGAATTGAGAAAATTTTGTCGTTATTGTCACAGGCATACGATTCATGGGGAAATAAAGAAATAGATCGAACGGAACATATGTGCAATCTTTCCATTCCAACTCAAAGAGCAAAAAGAGGAAGAACATATAACATAATCATAATATAATACAAATTATATTAAAATTATAAATTATACAAATAAAACCCCACTTTGGCCAGATCTTAAATTAATAAAGAAATAGAATTTTAGAAATAAGGAATAAACCATGGATAAATCTAAGCAACCTTTTCGTAAATCCAAGCTCTCTTTTCGTCGGCGTTTGCCCCCAATTGTCTCGGGGGATCGAATTGATTATAGAAACATGAGTTTAATTAGTCGATTTATTAGTGAACAAGGAAAAATATTATCTAGACGGATAAATAAATTGACCTTGAAACAACAACGATTAATTACTATTGCTATAAAACAAGCTCGTATTTTATCTTCGTTACCTTTTCTTAATAATGAGAAACAATTTGAGAGAACCGAGTCGATCCCTAGAACTGCGGGTCCTAGAGCCAGAAATAAATAGGCATATTCCTCAATTGACTCAAAAAAAACTCCAATTGGAATTCAAGCTCAAATGGATTGGATGTTTTGCTCGAAAAGACCCAGAATCCGGGTTTAATTCTTGTCTTATAAGAAACAAAAATAAGGGGGATAAGCAATTTTTTTTTATTGAAGCATGTTCGTTCATTCCTACTACTTTTCTTATCTTAATTTTATCTCAATTTAGTTTATTCTATCTTCCCGGAGTTCATTCTCCGGGGAATTCTGGGTCAATCATTCCTGTATATTACTTTATAGTTTCCTTTATTTTATGATCTTATTGGAAATCATGTAAAGACAATTCTTATTTGATATAGCTATTTGCGCAAGTATTTTACGATTAAGAAGCAATTGCCCCTTGTACAGATTGTGTATTAATCGACTATAACTATGGAATACTTTATTCTCGCGAGTTACTGCATTTATCCGAGTGATCCACAAACGACGAAAATTTCTCTTTTGCCTGCCCCTATCTCGATGAGAGGAAACCAAAGCTCTCATTTTATGTTGAGTAATTGTTCGCGTAAGTCTTGAATGAGCCCCTCTAAAAGTTGATGCAAATACACGAATTTTTGTTCGACGTCTCCGAGCTGTATACCCTCGTTTAACTCTGGTCATTGAATCAAATTAAACTTTAATGAATAACTAATTGAATTCTCTTCTTTCAGTCATTATTTGTCCCCCCCGGTCGGTTAATAACAAAACGGATTATTCCGATATATAAAATATAAATTCCAATGGCTTTTGCTACTATGACCTTCCCAACCACTATTTTTTAGTTTCATTCTTTCCAGGCCAGACATTTGGTTCACCTGGAACTAAGAAATTCTACCAAATACTATACAAAAAAATAGTGGGTTCCTTCGTTTCTATGGTTACTTCTTAAACGGTGAGGCCCTCTCTATGCGCCGGAGCCTTATCTCTCATTTAATCAAATGGTATTGTTAACTTGTATAGTTAACATTCTTGGGCTCTACCCATTAATTATATAGTAATAGGCCTTTTTCACAGTAAGAGCTATCCATACAGTAACGGCATTTAATTATGAAAGTTGGCTAGGTAGCTGACCCTGTTAGTCCGTTCTTTCAAGAATATGGGCATAACCTTTTTGTTTCTTATCCTTATAATACCATTTCCTCCGCTTAATGGATAACCATTTGCTACCAATGGAGAATTGCTTCTCATCTCAAATTGAGGTGGTTGGATTTGCACCAATGAAAACCATAAATTCCATACACAATATACAAGAAACAATAAGGGTATATAATATATCCCCATTTTAGATAGTAAATAGCGTTCTTTTACTCTATCTATTCATTGGTATTAATCATTGATACTGGAAAAATTGTCTCATTTGCTCGAGCTCATGATCTGAACGAGTCGCACATACACCCTAGTACATGTTCCTCGACGCTGAGGACATCCTCGAAGAGCGGGGGATTTCGTGACATTTTTTATTGGCTGTCTTGTGTTTCTAATAAGTTGTTTAATAGTTGGCATGTCGGATATATAAAATTATATTATAGAATGGGTTGGTTTAGATCGATCTTAACCTGATTTTTGATTGATGATTATTAATTATTTCGATTCAATTTCAATATAAGATATCAAATCGTGTAAAATTCGAATTATGGTTGAAAATAAAACGGAATCATGGATTTATACGAAATCCGAAGTATTTTCATTTTCAACCGCTACAAGATCAACAATGCCATGGGCTTGGGCTTCTGTTGCCGACATAAAAACATCTCGTTCCATGTCTTCGGATATAACCCACAAAGGGTTGCCTGTTCTTTGTACATAAACTTTTGTGAGGTTTTCGCGAAGTTTCAGGAGTTCTTCCGCTTCCAGGATAAATTCTCCTGCCTGTGCCTCATAAAAAGAACTAGCAGGTTGGTGAATCATAACCCTGATGATATTGAGATAACATCATGAATGGTTCTTCTATCTCGCATGATGGGATTTAAATTAAAGGGATAAAAAAAGAAGAAAAAAATAGAATAGAACAACCGTACAGGCACCTTTTGTGCATTGCATACGGCTCTGCAATGGAATTTACTAACCCCCTCCTCCAGAGAAGAGGGAAAGAAATAGAATCTATCCGATCCAGCCAGATCGTTGAATAATCCATTTGCCATCCTTCTTTATCATAAGAGTAAAAAAATACTATGATGGTTCTGTTGCTTTATATTAGATATTTATATATTTATCTAGTTTGTGATTTGGCAATCCCAAAGTGTCTTTCTGATATGATTAAATAAGGAAAAAATGATTTGTGACGCTAAAATGTCCTCCCGACACATAAGATAAAATCGCAAATAAAGGTTATTTCATACTACTATCTCGATACAAAATCTCAGGTTATAAAAAACAATAATGGTTTGTTCATATCGAACTCAAAGTGCCATGCTATTATTACTTAATTTTTCCTAATTCGATTATTTATATTCGATATGGCGAAGGCATAGTCTTTTTTTTTTTTTTAACTCATTGGCGCCAAGCGTGAGGGAATGCTAGACGTTTGGTAATTTCTCCTCCAACCAGAATGAAAGATCCCATTGAAGCAGCTAATCCCATGCATATTGTATGTACATCGGGTGGCACAAATTGCATAGTATCATAAATGGCTATTCCTGGTATTACCCATCCGCCGGGAGAGTTTATAAACAAATAAAAATCCCTAGTATTATCTTCTATACTGAGATATACCATGAGACCCACAAGTTGATTGGAGATCTCGCTATCAACTTCTTGGCCTAAAAAAAGTAATCTTTCTCGATGAAGTCGGTTGATTAGGACAAAATTGTATCCCTTAGGAACCATACGTGCACCTTTGGATGCATATGGTTCAAAAAATTGCGAAAAAAAAAAAAATCAATCAATGTATCAATTCTAGTCTTCATTTATTTTTTGTAACAGGTTTTTCTTTTTCTAAAGAAGGGCTTTTCTTCGATTTTTCAAAAACATGAGTTTTGGTTCCCTTTCTCTTCCTTATCAAAAAAAATTATTGAACTTATTAAACTAACCTCTCATTGATGTATTATTTCATCGAAATTCAAATCACGATGGCATTTTCTTGTTCTTGAATAGGCCCTTTCAATTTTTTTAGGTTCGTGTTCTACTCCGGGTAAAGATTTGTCCAAATTCTATTTGCACATATAGGGCAAATTATCTCAGTACCGCTTCTTTTTTTTTTTTTATGTTTCATTTCATGCTTTCCCTCAAATTATTCCATGCTATTGAATGGCAATTTGAGATCACTCCTAATAATATATAGAAAGCATAAATTAAATATAAATAAAGAATGTTTATGATACAAATAGTAATCATATATATTACCAATTTGATATTTTCTGAACGGAGCCTGGATACTTTATTTTATCGTTACAAGTTAACCATAAATTCTTAATAATATTGATCCCCAATATAAATTGATCTAATTGCACTTCACGCTCCGAATAATTGATGGTTCAATCAATATTTCTTGGGCGAAACGGGGGATATCCCGATCGGTGGAGACAACGGGTAAACCCCATATGACCTAATATATCTGACAAGCCGCACTATACGTCAACCCAAACTGCGTCTTCCTCTCCAGGATTCCGAAAAGGTACTTTTGGAACACCAACGGGCATTAAATTAAAGAAAAAAGTTAAGTACTATACTTCACTTTAATATGGAAACGTACCAATGAATTTATTGTCTTCATTTTTTTATGTTTATTCTATTTTAAACATAAATTGGATACATGGATTGGGTGAATATTTCCGGAAGAAGACAGAATGAATAAAGAATTTTCACGAGCGGGTCGATCATTTGAATGATAAACAAGTATCTACGCATTCATTCTACAAAAAAAAGGGGGCCCAACCCCCATTGCGTATTGGTACTTATCGAGTATAGAATAGATCTGCTTCTCTTTGTTCTTACGAACAAAATTGTTCCGTTATTTTCAATGGAACGAAATAAATCTTAACCCTTTCTCATACAAAATCTATTGAAAAGGTTAGGTACATAACATAGTATAGTCTTTTCCAATGCGATAAAGTTACATAGTGTCCATTTTTCTTTGATATTTGATAAAAAAGGGGTATTTCCATGGGTTTACCTTGGTATCGTGTTCATACTGTCGTATTGAATGATCCCGGTCGGTTACTTTCTGTCCATATAATGCATACAGCTCTAGTTTCTGGTTGGGCCGGCTCGATGGCTCTATACGAATTAGCAGTTTTTGATCCTTCTGACCCGGTTCTTGATCCAATGTGGAGAC